CATGTTAAAAGAAATCCCCCCTTTTGTTCTTCCTTTATTTTAAAAAGTTTTTTTGAAAGGGTTATCCTTGTCTCTGTTTATGTCTCGGATTGGAACAAATCACTATAATTCGTCCGCGCCGACGGATCAGTCGGCATTTTTCACAAATTTTACGAACGGAAGCCCGTATTTTCATATTTATTATTCCTTACCTTAATGTTGAATCTATTCTCTATTCCTTGGAAGAAAATAAGTCTCTTGCATTTTTTTAATTGTATCGTCATGAAAATGAAAGGAATGCTTAAAAAATTATCTAATCGTTCGAATCTTTGTTTCGAAGTCTATAAATTATACGTCCCCTGGTTGAATCATAACGACTTACTTCAATTTTGACTCTATCCCCCGGTAGTATCCGTATAAAACTACGGCGGATCCTTCCCGAAATATAACCTAGAATTACATCTTCATTATCTAAGCGGACCCGGAACATACCGTTGGGAAGTGATTCAGTAATTAAACCTTCATGAATCAATTTTTGTTCTTTCATTCCAGGTAAGCTCCTTGAAGTATCAACTAATGGAGGAAAAGTTATATAATTAACTTTTCTTCTCTATAAAATAGGAAGTTAGAGATAAAATTAGGATACCGGAGGAGGATCACCATATATATAACAAAAGTTCGCCTCCAATTTTTTCTCGTCGAGCTTCTCGATCCGTCATTATACCTTGAGAAGTGGAAAGAATTACAATTCCTATTCCACCTAAAATCTTAGGAATTTGTTGGTAGTTGGAATAAATTCGTAAACCAGGTCGGCTGATACACTTTAAAATAGTTCTATGTATTCTTTTCCTAGTCTTTTTATGTCGCAGAGTTAAAACCAAGAAATTTTTGTTACCTTCTTGATGTTTCCGAACGTTTTCAATAAAACCTTCTCGTAGAAGTATTTTCACAATATTTTCGGTAATATTAGTAGATGCTATTCGAATCGTTCCTTTTTTATCCATGTCAGCATTTCTTATAGAAGTTATTATATTGGAAATAGTGTCCCTACCCATGGCGAACTATAATTATTGGTGCCTTCTAATTTTGATATAATTAACATGTTCTCTTTTTTGTTTGTTTTATTTTCTTTCATTTTTTTGTTTATTTTGTTTAATTTTTAATATTATAAAAAAAGTATATGCGTGAGACACCATCTACTACTCCACTAAATTTGATCTATTTTAGATGTTTTGATATATCCTATTTTAGATGTTCTGATATATCATAGTCTCATTTAGTATTATTTATAATACCTCGGGAGCCAATGAAACTATTTTAGTAAAATTCAACTGTCGCAATTCCCGAGCGATCGCACCAAAAACCCGAGTTCCTTTTGGATTTCCTTCTTGATCAATGACAACCGCAGCATTGTCATCATATCGTATTATGATACCGTTGTCACGTTTGAGTTCTTTACAAGTACGTACAATTACAGCTCTAATTACTTCTGATCTTTCTAGTGGCATATTTGGCACTGCTTCTTTAATTACAGCAACAATAACGTCACCAATATGAGCATATCTATAATTACCAGCTCCTATGATTCGAATACACATCAATTCTCGGGCTCCGCTGTTATCCGCTACATTCAAAAGGGTTTGAGGTTGAATCATATCATTTTATTGGAATCTGTTATTTTAATGGAAAGGATGAAGGAAAGAAAAAAAGAAATATTTTCTGTCCAGAAATAAATAAACTTGTAGTTGTTTTTTCATCCTCAATATACCATTTAGTTCTACATCTCCATCCTGACAAATTTAGTTTGTATAGGCATTTTGGACGCAGCTAGTGAAATAGCTGCTCTGGCTACAGTTTCAGATACTCCACCCATTTCATAAAGTATTCGACCTGGTTTAACAACGGATACCCAATATTCGGGGGATCCCTTCCCCGAACCCATACGTGTTTCTGCGGGTCTTACTGTAACAGGTTTGTCGGGAAATATGCGTACCCATATTTTTCCACCACGACGCACATATCGTGTCATTGCTCTTCGCCCTGCTTCTATTTGTCTAGCTGTGATCCAAGTGGGTTCGAGTGCTTTAAGAGCGTATCTGCCGAAACAAATATGATTGCCGCGACAAGATATTCCCTTCATTCTTCCTCTATGTTGTTTACGAAATCTGGTTCTTTTGGGGTTATAGTTGATGGTCATTTCTTAATTCGATCTCTACTGCAGAACTGGACACGAAAGTTTCCTTTCATCCAGCTCCTCGCGAATGAAAAGATTCACTAATATGACATATTACAGATACACACGGAAAAAATAATCCAATAAGACATTTATCAATATTGAATTTGTTATATAGGAAGATGTATGTACGGGATATACAGATAGAATGTTTCTATTATGCATATTTATGGATTATAGATAATGTTTATAATGTTTTTTTATAATGATCCTTTTTTTGACCCTTCTCAAAGGATGCCAAAATATTGTAATGTAATCTAAAGTTTCGCGGGCGAATATTGACTCTTTGCTTTTTGTTATTTCTAGGTCAATCCATGACTTCTCGAAATAAATTCATTTTTTCTCGGTTCGTTCCGCCATCCCACCCAATGAATTATTCGGATTTGTTTTCAGTAGAATCCTATGCAGTCACAGGTTTCATCGTTCCTATAGCTTCTCTATTAATGGTTAAGTCTGAACTCTGCAATGGAGCTCCCCAAAAAAATTTCTCTTCTCGAGTCAATCTACTTAGTTTTTATTAACTCGAGGCTCTTTATTATTCATATCACTTTATTTTATTATTATTTTATATTTATTATTTATTCAGTTTTGATGCTTTATTACATTGCCTTTTATGAGGTAATTCATAGACCATACATATTGGAATCATATATCATTGATATTTTTGTTCTTTCTTTCTCTCATCCTTCCATTTATCTACATCTCTTTATTTTTGCTTCACAACCCAACCCATAAATAAGATTTTTTCCATAAATAAGATTTTTTATAGAAAAGATTTTAGTTGCAGTTGCTGCAACTATATGATTGATCCACTCATCTCATATAGTGACTGTTTCTTGGGATATTGATACTACGAAGCAATAAGTTAGTTATTAGTTTTTTTATTATACTTATTAAGTTAAGTTTAAGTAACTTATTAAGTTTAAGTAGGGGTCAGTCTTTTTTTTTAATCCCAACTCTTAACTCTAAAGAAAAATTAACGAGTCACACACTAAGCATAGCAATTCTAACAAATGGTCAATCGAATTTTTATTCAACCTTATAGAATTGGAATTGCTCATTTTTGTTTGATTTAATGGAAAAAGAATGAACAAGTTTGTGATTTTTTGTTCTATCACTGAATAGAAAGGAAAGACAAATAAAAGTCTATTATTGCTCCTCCCAAAATATCCAAATTTTGATGCCTAATACTCCATAAATAGTTCGAATTGTATAGGAACAATGATCAATTTTAGCGCGAATTGTTTGTAAGGGAACTCTCCCCTCTCTGATCCATTCGACACGTGCAATTTCTTTTCCGTTGATCCGCCCTGCAATTTGCACTTGAATTCCTTTTGTATCTGTTTGTTCAGCTAATTCAATAGCTTTTTTCATTGCCTTTCGGAATGAAACTCTATTTTTTAATTGTAAAGCTATATATTCCGCAAGAATATTAGGTTGCCCATAGGGTTTTTCCACTTTTGTAATAGCAATATTGAGTCTCCGGTTCACAGAATGCAATTTTTTTTGTATATTTACCTGTAATTCTTCGATGCTTCCTGTTTGGCCCTCTATTAAGAAATTAGGAAATCCAATATAGATTATGACCTGGATCAAATCGATCCTTTTTTTAATTTCTATCCGTGCAATTCCTTCGAAACCCGAGGATATTCTCCTATTTTTTTGTACATAGTTCTTAATACAATTCCTTATTTTTTCATCTTCTTGTAAACTTACAGAATAATTTTTTGGTTTCTCGAACCAAAAGGAATGATGATGTTGAGTTGTACCAAGTCTGAAACCAAGTGGATTTATTTTTTGTCCCATATTTTTCTATTATATTTTTTTCCACCCATATATTATATTTGACTATAAATAAGATAACGAATCTAAATCTTAGATTTATCTAATAAAAATTTAGATTTTTCTTTTAATACAATTGTTATATGACAGGTGGGACTTTTTATACCATAACTACGTCCTCGAGCTCGAGGTCTTAATTTTTTTATAAAACTACTCTTATTAACTTTAGCTTCACTAATAAATAAATCAGTTTCCTTCAAATTCATATTATGACTAGCATTTGCTGCTGCCGAATAAACCAGTTTTAAAATTGGATAACATGCTCGATAAGGCATGAGTTCCAATATCATAAGTGTTTCTTCATATGAACGCCCGCGAATTTGATCAATTACTCTTCGCCCTTTGAAAACAGACATATTACATATATTTTGAACTAAAATTCTTATTTCTTTATCCGAAATTGAGTTATTTATCATAAGGTTATGATATCTCCTATCAATGAATGATAAACACTTCTTTTTTTTTCATTTTTTGCGTATAGCATACATATTTATTTATATTGTATAACATATTTAGATATTTAGATTGTATATATGTATATTAAATACAAATACATAAGTATATAAGTATATAAAGTATAAGAAATGAACTTAACGACGAGATTTATTATCGTTTCTTGCATGTCTCGTAAAAGACAGAGTAGGTGCAAATTCTCCCAATTTGTGACCCACCATACGATCCGTTATATAAATAGGTAAATGTTCCTTTCCATTATGAATAGCGATTGTATGGCCAATCATTGTGGGTATAATGGTAGATGCCCGAGACCAAGTTACTATTATTTCTTTCTCTTCCCTCGTGTTGAGTTTTTCAATTTTTGCCGATAAATGATTAGCTACAAAAGGGTTTTTTTTTAGTGAACGTGTCATGTCACAGTGTATTACTCCTTTTTTTTTACATTTTTTATTTTAAAGATTGGCATTCTATGTCCAATATCTCGATCTAA